CGAAAATTGTTATGGATTAAATTATAAGAAATTTTTGAAATCAAAAATGAATATTTGTGAACAGTGTGGATACCATTTGAAAATTAGTAGTTCAGAAAGAATCGAAGTTTCGATCGATCCCGGTACTTGGGACCCTATGGATGAAGACATGGTCTCTCTGGATCCCATTGGATTTCATTCGGAGGAGGAGCCTTATAAAGATCGGATTGATTCTTATCAAAGAAAGACAGGATTAACTGAGGCTGTTCAAACAGGCATAGGTCAACTAAACGGTATTCCCGTAGCAATTGGGGTTATGGATTTTCAGTTTATGGGGGGTAGTATGGGATCCGTAGTCGGGGAGAAAATCACCCGTTTGATTGAATACGCTACCAATCAATTTCTACCTCTTATTATAGTGTGCGCTTCGGGGGGAGCGCGCATGCAAGAAGGGAGTTTGAGCCTGATGCAAATGGCTAAAATATCGTCTGCTTTATATGATTATCAATCAAATAAAAAGTTATTGTATGTATCAATCCTTACATCTCCTACTACTGGTGGGGTAACAGCTAGTTTTGGTATGTTGGGAGATATTATTATTGCCGAACCAAATTCCTACATTGCATTTGCGGGTAAAAGAGTAATTGAACAAACATTGAATAAAACAGTACCCGAAGGTTCACAAGCAGCTGAATATTTATTCCAGAAGGGCTTATTCGACCTAATCGTACCGCGTAATCTTTTGAAAAGCGTTCTGAGTGAGTTATTTAAGCTCCACGCCTTCTTTCCTTTGAATTCTAATTCAATCAAGTAGAGTGCACTAAGTTCCATTTTTTTATTTGTAGCAAACAAGTAGTTAGCTTATCGGAATCTTAGCTTATCGGAATCAAAGTAACTAAAAAGGGAGTTTTCTTTGGCGACCTAAGATCTAATTGTAGAAAGAATCAAAATCAAAAGTTTCGGATAACTCTTTTTTTATTAAATGCGAAGGCAAGAACAAAACACAAAGAAACGAAGAAAAAGAAAATGGATTATCATATGTATCTTTCATGTAGATAGATGAATAAGTCCATTTATTGAGTTCTACATTCCTTGGACTTATTCTATATACTCACTTAGATACTTATATCTCTAATTAACAATTTTCAAATTGAATTAATTAATAATAACTACGAGTTCATAATAATTACAATTATTAATTATAATTAGTATAAATATATAAATATAAAATATGATATTAAAAAAAATAAGAACAGGTACAAATAATAAACCGAGGTACCCCATTTTATGACAACTTTCCATTTTCCCTCTATTTTTGTGCCTTTAGTAGGCCTAGTATTTCCGGCAATTGCAATGGCTTCTTTATTTCTTCATGTTCAAAAAAACAAGATTGTTTAGATCTGAGGGGACCCAATCTCATTCGTTTTTTTTTTTTGAAACTTAGACTTGTAGCATAACATAGATATTTATTTCGGAAAATCAAATATGGTAGAACATGTGATTTCTGCTGAACATAAAGGAAAAAGCTCTTATGCCTGCAGAAAATGATCTATAGGTAACTTAATTCTAGCCAGTTTCAAATAGATCAGGATCGCCGGATGCCTAAAATGTAAAGTGGGTCGATCTATATGTATATCAATATGTATATTGGGATTATACGGAGGGGTATGTTATTATTTTAGATCTAAACAAATTTGATGAATTACCCCTAAAAGTTCCCATTAAACTAGTGCTAGTTCACACCAAACTAGTGCTAGTTAATGAAAGTTCATTCGGAAACAAAAAAAGTAAAGTCAAAATCATTTGGGGTATTCTCTCAATTTCAATAAAATGCAATCGGATGAAGTATGAGTTGGCGATCAGAACATATATGGATAGAACTTATAACGGGGTCTCGAAAACTAAGTAATTTTTGCTGGGCCTTTATCGTTTTTTTAGGTTCATTAGGATTCTTGTTGGTTGGAACTTCCAGTTTTCTTGGTAGAAATTTGATATCTTTTGTCCCGTCTCAGCAAATCATTTTTTTTCCACAGGGGATCGTGATGTCTTTCTACGGGATCGCGGGTCTCTTTATTAGTTCCTATTTGTGGTGCACAATCTCCTGGAATGTAGGTAGTGGTTATGATCGATTCGATAGAAAGGAGGGAATAGTGTGTATTTTTCGTTGGGGATTTCCTGGAAAAAATCGTCGCATATTCCTCCGATTCCTTATAAAAGATATTCAATCTGTTCGAATAGAAGTTAAAGAGGGTATTTATGCTCGTCCTGTCCTTTATATGGATATCAGAGGCCGGGGGGCTGTTCCGTTGACTCGTACTGATGAGAATTTAACTCCACGAGAAATTGAACAAAAAGCCGCGGAATTGGCCTATTTCTTGCGCGTACCAATTGAAGTATATTGATTTTGAGAAAAGGAACTGGGCTGAAGAACGAATCGAATGCTTTCTCAGCAGGAAGAAAAAAACGCAAGAATCCTGTTTTTTCTATAACTAAGTGATACTTTAGATGGAGATAAACAGATGCGGATAAACGATATCTTGTAAATTCTTTTTTTTCAATCGACCTTTTTTTTATCCTTTCATTTGTGTTCTTTACTACCCAATAATGGGTTTTCTTAATAATGATAACTGGCCTGTTGCTGTCTTGTTTTGACACTCGTTTTTTTGACCATCACAATATCTTTCTTTCAATTATTCTATTCTTGACTATGGGGAATCGTTGGAATTTTTTTGAAATATTGGATATTTGGATAGAATATAGAATTAAGGGGTTCTTTCGTCTCAAAATCTCAATAATATTCATCCCTTAAAGTACTTCTTTCGGCCATTCATCGAAAGGAGACACTTGTTTGGAATTTGATGAATTGCGATATTTGGCAACACTATTTTGTATTATTTCTTCAGTCGAATTCGAAGTGGAGTCTTAGTCTATTTCTGTATTCTTTCTAGATTCAAAACAAAATCACAAATCAAATAGATTCATAGGTTTGATGCCTTGTCTACAACTCATGTTTGAAAGAAAGATTCGATCGTATAAAGTCGACAAATGGAGTGGGTTAATTAAAAATTAACAGGCGAAAAATGGCAAAAAAGAAAGCATTCACTCCTCTTTTGTATCTTGCATCCATAGTATTTCTGCCCTGGTGGATTTCTCTCTCATTTACTAAAAGTATGGAATCTTGGGTTATTAATTGGGCGAATATCGGCCAATCCGAAATTTTTTTGAATGATATTCAAGAAAAAAGTATTCTAGAAAAGTTCATAGAATTAGATGAAATCCTCTTCTTGGAAGAAATGATCAAGGAATACTCGGAGACATATATACAAAAGTTTCTTATAGGAATTCACAAAGAAACGATCCAATTAATCAAGATACACAACGAAGATCGTATCCATACAATTTTACACTTCTCGACAAATATAATCTGTTTTGTTATTCTAAGTGGTTATTCGATTTTAGGTAATGAAGAACTTGTTATTCTTAACTCTTGGGCTCAGGAATTCCTATATAACTTAAGTGATACAGTAAAAGCCTTTTCGATTCTTTTATTAACCGATTTATGTATCGGATTTCATTCACCCCACGGCTGGGAACTAATGATTGGTTCTGTGTACAAAGATTTTGGATTTGGTCATAATGATCAAATTATATCTGGTCTTGTTTCCACTTTTCCGGTTATTCTCGATACTATTTTTAAATATTGGATTTTTCGTTATTTAAATCGTGTATCTCCATCACTTGTAGTTATTTATCATTCAATGAATGATTGATAAATGATCCACCAATATTAATCCAATTAGAACGTTTCTTACTTTGTAGTTCTACATAAGTATTAAAAACATTCTATCCGGGGGTTTTCATACTATTTTTATACTATAGTATTCCAGTAAAATGATTCCAATAAGTAGCAGAATCGTGGATAGGAAACTATACTAGCGACCTACCCAATTTATTGTAGAAATTTTCAGCCCAATGATTAGACCATGCAAACTAGAAATACTTTTTCTTGGATAAGGGAACATATTACTCGATCTATTTCCGTATCGCTCATGATATATATCATAACTCGGGCACCCGTTTCAAGTGCATATCCCATTTTTGCACAGCAGGGTTATGAAAATCCACGAGAAGCGACTGGGCGTATTGTATGTGCCAATTGTCATTTAGCTAATAAGCCCGTGGATATTGAGGTTCCACAAGCAGTACTTCCTGATACTGTATTTGAAGCAGTTGTTCGAATTCCTTATGATAAGCAAGTGAAACAAGTCCTTGCTAACGGTAAGAAGGGGGGTTTGAATGTGGGGGCTGTTCTTATTTTACCGGAGGGGTTTGAATTAGCTCCTTCCGATCGTATTTCTCCCGAGATGAAAGAAAAGATAGGAAATTTGTCTTTTCAGAGCTACCGCCCTAATAAAAAAAATATTCTTGTAATAGGGCCTGTCCCCGGCCAGAAATATAGTGAAATCACCTTTCCTATTCTTTCCCCCGACCCCGCTACTAAGAAAGATGTTCACTTCTTAAAATATCCTATATATGTAGGAGGAAATAGGGGAAGGGGTCAGATTTATCCCGACGGAAGCAAGAGTAACAATACAGTTTATAATGCTACAGGAGCGGGCATAGTAAGCAAAATCATACGAAAAGAAAAAGGGGGATATGAAATAATCATAACAGATCCATCGGATGGACGTCAAGTGGTTGATATTATCCCTCCAGGACCAGAAGTTCTTGTTTCAGAGGGTGAATCCATCAAATTGGATCAACCATTAACGAGTAATCCTAATGTGGGTGGATTTGGTCAGGGAGATGCCGAAATAGTACTTCAAGATCCATTACGTGTCCAAGGTCTTTTGGTCTTCTTGGCATCTGTTATTTTGGCACAAATATTTTTAGTTCTTAAAAAGAAACAGTTCGAGAAGGTTCAATTGGCCGAAATGAATTTCTAGACTCGCGGATTTTTCGACATCAGGTTCGTAAAAAGAACAAAATTCTTGTTGTCAATTCTGTATGATCAAAAAAAA